CTCAATTGAATATAGAATTAAGACAGCAATCCATACAAGTAGCGGGTTGGTTACCTGCGCAGAAGTATAAAGATCTTCCTTCTTTGGGCAAAGGAGTTTATGTCTGTGGTGTGAACCCTTTTTTAAGCCGTACAGCAACCACTTTACTAAGACGGGACAATTGTGAATTAATTGTAGCTCCTTTCCCGATTGGACCGGACGGGACACGGGCTTGGATTGAAAAGATTTGTTCTGTTTTGGAGATTGAACCCCAGGGTCTAGAGCAAAGAGAAGAACAGATTTGGCAAAGTTGCAAGGATTATCTTGATTTGGTACAGGGAAAATCCGTCTTCTTCATGGGAGATAACTTGCTAGAAGTCTCTTTAGCAAGATTATTAATCAGATGTGGAATGATCGTTTATGAAATAGGCATTCCATATATGGATAAAAGATATCAAGCTGCTGAATTAGCACTTTTACGTGATTCCTGTAGAAAGAAGTGTATACCAATACCACGAATTGTGGAAAAACCAGACAATTCCAATCAAATACGGCGTATGCGGGAGTTACAACCTGACCTGGCCATCACGGGAATGGCTCACGCGAACCCATTAGAGGCAAGAGGAATTAGTACAAAATGGTCCATTGAATTTACTTTTGCTCAGATTCATGGATTTTCCAATGCAAGAGACGTGCTTGAATTAATTACCCGTCCTCTAAGACGGAATGAAAATTTAGAAAACTTAGATCGGGCTACTCTGGTGAGAATTAACAAACAAGAAGATCCATCGGAACGTCAACACTAACATATTTCATAATCCTTGGAGACATACAGGAAATGATTCTATTCCACTTTTCCCTTTGATTCAAGTTTGTTTTTATGATCAATACTTTTGACATTCATTTCTCTTCCATTCCTGAGAAAAAGAGAGGATCCATCGAATCTCAAGTATGGTTTTTCACCAATCGAGTTCAAAAACTCAGTAGACACCTCGGGACACATAAAAAAGACTATTCCTCCCAAAGGAGTCTGCGGAAACTTTTGATCAAACGGAAGCGACTTCTTCTTTACTTATACAATAAAAAGAAACTTGGTTCCAAACCAAACTAATTTGTTTATCATAAGTTTTCAACTTAATTTATAAGGAATTTTTTACAAAATCTATTTCAAAAAACAAAAAAAATGGCTGTTCCAAAAAAACGGAAATCTGGGAATAACAAAAAGCTTTGGCGAGCGAAAGCATTGAAATTCAAAAAAATCCTTAGTAATTTTAAGATTATCGATCATATGTATTCAAAATATGAAGGATTCAAAAAGTCATTAAAACAACAAAAATAAAGAGATAAAATTTTATTAAAAGATGATAAAAAAAAAAAAATATAGAATATTATTTATATAAAATAGAATATTATATGGAGAATAAATGGCTCATTCAGTCAAAATTTATGATACATGCATTGGTTGTACGCAATGTGTACGAGCATGTCCTACTGATGTTTTAGAAATGGTCCCTTGGACCGGTTGTAAGGCTAAGCAAATAGCCTCTGCTCCACGAACAGAAGATTGCATAGGTTGTAAAAGATGTGAATCTGCTTGTCCAACAGATTTTTTAAGTGTACGTGTTTATTTAAAAAACGAAACCACTCGTAGTATGGGACTAGCTTATTAAGTAAAAACTTATAAAGAAACAGTCTTTAAAAAGTTTGTTTATCCAAGGTGAAAAAAACATCTATGTAAAAAGATGTTTTTTCACCTTGGATTACTTTCTTTTTCAATTAACCATTATAAATGAACCATCCATAACTATGAAAACCTATCCCTAAAAGATTGACACCAAAATAGCATATCCAAACAAACAAAAATCCAATAGAAGCTACAAGTGCTGGTTTTTTACCTTTCCACCCTTTATTCAATCTTATATGAATATAGATTGCAAAAATTAGCCATGTTATTAACGCCCAAATTTCTTTTGGGTCCCAATTCCAATAAGATCCCCAAGCTTCGTTAGCCCATACTGCTCCTGAAAGAATACCTATAGTTAAAAGGATAAAACCGATAAATAGTGTATAATAACCCAATTGATCTAATTGTTGAATTAGTTGAAGTTTACGGAAATTTTCTACTAAAAAAGGAAAATAACTTTTCTCTTTTTTTTCTACACTAATATTTGAACATAAAAAAAGAGATAAAGAAAATTTTTCCTTTGAACTCAAAATTAAGAGAGCAATAGAAGCTAAAGATCCACATAAAAGAATTATATATGCAAGTAATATTATAATGACATGCATCATTAACCAATGAGTTTGTAAAGAAGGTACTACCGTTTCGGTTTGTTGCATTTCTTTAGGAAGAACTAAAGTAGCAAACCCGTGAGTAAACATAGCGCTTGGTGTTGTAATTGCACCCAACCAACGAATATTAGGATTTAAAACTTCCAGAATAATCTGGATCAAACATGAATTCCATGAGATAAATATTAAAGATTCATATAAATTACTTAATGGTAAATGTCTTGAGGAAAACCAACGAATTATTAATACTATCGTTAAACAAAAAAAAGTAAAAATTAAGCCTCTTTTCCCAGAAATTCTTAGTTCTTTTACTGGGTAAAAAAAGATTCCCCCAAAAATAAAAGCAATTACTAAAATTAGAGAAAAATAGAATTGATTGAATATTTGTTCTAAAGTTACAAATAACATAGGTCCTCCTTAACTAAAAAAAAAAAACTAACATATTTAAACTGTTGAACTAAATAGTAGGTTTTGCCGCCACTCGGACTCGAACCGAGAAGCTCAAGCACTGCTTCCTAAGAGCAGCGTGTCTACCTATTTCACCATGGCGGCTTATTTCTATATTAAATAGAAATAAATAGAAAACTATTGAAAAATTGTTTTCATTATAAAAATACAAAAATATCCAATTAGATATAGATTCATTAAAAAATAAACGGAGCCTGATCTAGATGGTCGTTGATATCACGGAGTGTTTAAGTCGCAGGTTCGACTCAAACACAAAAAAGGAGGGAGATAGTATGTTTGGATACTAGACATTTTAGTATCCAAAACAATAAAAAAAGAAATAGAAAACGAACAGTTCGAAGCAAATTGTTGTATAAAAACAACTCAAATATAAGTTTTTCTCTTTTCTTTTATCAATCAATATATTGAATATAACACTTTTTTGTCAAGCAAAAAATACTCTAAAAATAGAATTACAACTTTTTAAAATAAACAAAACATACGTATTCTCCAAATAGAATTACGACTTCCATCAGCCGTATTAAACCAATATCTATTCATGCAAAGAAGATCCTCTAGACGATAACTAGGCCAAAGAGTTTGTTTCATTTTTATTTTCGATTCTAAATATATATTTTTAGTAATTTTTTGATTAAAATGAAAATTATCTTCAACGTTTTTTTTTTTTTTCGGTTTTTTCCAATTCAAACGATTTAATATACGAAATTCCCTACGACGTTTTGGAAGAAAAATATCTTCAAGAAAGATATTATTAAGTTTCAAAAAAGATTCAGTCACTTGTTTCTCTAAATTTTCTTTAGGAAATAAAAATGAAATATTAATAAGTCTTCGTCTTAAAACTTTTTCCATAGGTAATTGTGAAACAGGTTTGATTACTCTTTTTAGTATTATATTTTTTATATCTTTATTACGAAAATCTAATTTTTTCATATCATGTGTAAATAAGAAAAATTCAATAGGCATATCTTGAAAATATATATTAACAAAAACTTTTATTCTTTTGGGATCATTTGCCATTTTTCGTAAAATAGAAAATTGTTTAATCAAATTGGTATAAGATATTTTCATACTTTTCCAATACAAAATTTCTTTGTGTAAAGTTTTAGCAAATAATCTGTACATGTCATCATCACGCTCTTCATTTATGAAATCATCATCTTTTTGATCATCAATTAAATCTAATAACTTCTGTAAATGTTGTTCTCGGCGTTTATACTCGTTATTTGTAATTTTTTTCTTTTTTTCTATTAAAATTTCCTCAAGTATTGCTTGTTTTTCTAACGTATTACTTATATTTAATGTTGTTTCCTCTTTAATTTCTTTTTTTTTCTCGTTTTTTTTAGGTTCTTTCGCTTGTTTTTTATTTTTGGAACAAAAATAAGATGCAAGATACTTTCGTTTTTCGATTTTTTTATCTATTATTTTGTCTAATAATTCTTGCTCTGCTTTACTTTCGATCCAATTTTGTCTTATTGTAGATATTTCGGCACATTTATAACCAAACCTTTTTTTTAACAATTTTCTTTTTTTTTCTTGTTTTGTTAATCGTTTTTGTTGTGCTGCCAAAATTTCTAGTTCTTTGTGTATACTTTCTTTTTTCTTTTTTACATCTATACCATCCTTTTCTGCTTTCTTTAAAAGTCTTTTTTTTTGTATTAATTTTTTTTTTTTTGCTTGTTCTTGTCTCCATTTTTGAATGAAAAAGGCACGTTTCTGTAGTTTTATGAATTCAAAATACACTCGTTCCTGTGTTGATAACAATTTTTTTCTTTTACTCAGTAGCTGTATTGACGGCATATTATTGCATACTTCCCAGAAACGGCATCTTTTTCGTCTACAAAAAATCCAATATCTTATAAAAAATATCTCAAACTCTCGTTTTTCTTGTTCTGTTTTTGTTTCGGAAATAAAATGAAATTTCAGAATTCCTTCGAAATGTGTGAATAATTCATTATTGATTTTGTTTGATAATTCATTTAAAAATTCTTCAGTGTCTTGAAAACCCATCTTATAATTTAAGATAGAATCAGAAAAAGATTCTTTTGGTGAATACAACCCAATTCTTTTTTTTTCTAAAAAAAACCTAGAAATCTCTTTTTTATTGAAATCAAGATAATCATATGCTAAAAGATTCAATCTATAACGTTTATTTAGCTTAAACAGAATTTTTTTTTTGTAAGATGTAAGCATCAAAGCATTTTTTTCTATTTGGTCTTCTTTGAAATTTTTCTTTTTTATTTTCCATTGTTGACTAACCTTACTTCTCCATAAATTAGGTTCTATATAAGACCATAAGAATTCTGAATTTAAATCGTAACGATCATAACAATTTATCCAATGTTTCCAATTCTTTTTCTTATATTGTTGAGGTTCTTTATATCCGCTTTTTGGATCTAATAACAATTTTTTTATGTTTTTTTTAATGAATGGATACGACGAAGTTTTTGTTTCAAAAAACTGTGTTAAAATAGATTTATCTTTTGTTACACAACGCCATATATCATGGAAAACATATGCTTGAGAAAGTCTCTTATCATGAGTAAGACAAAAAAGGTTTACTACTTGCTTTCTATTGAAAAAAAATATTCGTTTAAAAATTATTATCAGAGGTCTTGTGAAATAAATCCTAGATAAATAAATAAGATTTTTCAAAAAATAAAAAAAAACATCTCTATAAATATCAAAAATTTGATTAAATTTTTGCAAAAAAAAGAACCAATTTTTGATTAGTGGCCCATTTTTTGAAATGTTGTTTTTTTTTGAGTTTCCCGTCAAAGATGATTGCTCTAATTGCTTATTCTTATTAATTATTTTTCTTCTTAAATTATCTATTTCGTTTTGTATAGCATATGATTCATGATATTTTTTTTGAATGTCTTCTTTTAAACAATTGAGACTATTTTTTATTTGAATTATCCAAGTATCATGATCTAGATGACTCGATTTTTGGATATTTTTTTCTGAAAAACATTCGTTTTTGTTCTTAGACCAAATTTGATTTAATCTTTTTTGAGAATGGATATTTGTTTCTTTCGAGTAAATACTTTTAATTTGATCTTGAACTCTTTTTATATTCGAGAAGAAGTTTTCTTCTTTAAAAAACGGAAAGGTTAAACTAAAATCTACTGAAAGTTCCGAAAGTTTCTTCTTTATTTCTACTAAAAGCGGTTGCCAAAAAGCGAGTGTTCGTACCTTATTACCATAAGGGGTATAAACTTCATATCCTCCTATCGACATATAGGTAGGTTTAACTCTATGACTGGTATCCAACGGTTTATGCCAAGGTTTTAAACGAAAAGGATTCAAAATTTTGATTTGAAAACCATCTTCCCACCATTTGCCTGGACGGCTTTCTTCAGAAAATTCTATACCATCAAAGGTACAATTTATATAAATTTCCTGAGAAAGTTCTTCCCAGTCTTCTTGAAATTCTGGAACTTGTAATAATAAAATGCGACCGATATTTTTAATACCAATCAATAAAGGTAATACTAGTTTTCTTCTCAAGAAAGCTTGAGCTATTAATAAAGGTCCCCTAATTCTATGAAACACATGATGATCCAATTTAGCTAAATTTGCATAGTATTTTTTTTTATACACGGATATTCTTAGGTTTTTCACTATTTTTGATTGTTTATCCATAGCTGATGGATTCAATCTTTGAATAAACTTATTATTTATTTTTAAAAAGACTTGAACAACCATTTTACATAAACTTCTAATACGGAAATTTAAAATCGAAACCAAAATTATCTGAAAGTCTATCTTTCTATTTATATAGGACTTGTTTTTCATTCTACAAACCACAGGAGAATGTATTTGTTTTTTTAAAGATCTAAAATTCAGACGAAAAGGTTTAATAGATCTTCCTTTTCGAGATCTTATGCTTCCTTTAAACATGTATAAACGATTATTACACGAAGCATGTTTAGCTCTGACAAATAATTCTGTATCATCGCCATATTCGTCTTCATAATATCCTACGTTTTTTAAAGGAGCTGCGCGAAAATCTGATTTATTTGTTTGTTCTTCGTATAAAAAATCTTGAATCAAATCAGATTCCCATTGAGGTAGTTCTTTTCGAACTTCACTTTCTTCAATTTTTTGAAAAGAAGGGGTAGACGAGTTCATCTCTTTGTTTTGTATAGAATTAAGTTCTATGTCTTTACTTTTATTTGTTTCTTTGAGTTTTTCTTCCTCAATTATTTTCGATTCTAATTTTTCAAAATAGATAAAAACTAAATGCCTATTTTTATCTTTCAAAACTAAAAACAAATTGATAATGTTTTTATAGGGAAAGTTTTTATCATTAATTTGTTTATAAAGAAGCTTGAACAGAAAATATGTGTAAACCTTATTACGATTTATTTGTGATATAGTTTTTATTACTATATTTTTTTCTTTCTTTTTGTTTTCAAAAAAAGGATCTTTACAATTGAAATATTTCCATTGCGAAAAAGATTCAATATTAGGAAATATTGAACGAACATGATCGAAAGAAAAGTAGTTCCAAGGCATTTTCTCGTTTTCTTTTTTTGAGTCCATAAAAATAAGCTTAATATATTCGTTCTCTTTTTCAAGCGAAGAACTACAAATATTTTTAATACCATAAAAATAGCTATGAAAAACTATATTTTTTGACTGTTTTATGTAATATACATATGAGTTTTGCAAATTTTTTCTCTTTTGATAATCAGAAAAATCTAACAGATCAAAAAATGTTCTACTTTTTATCATCTGTTCTTTTTTTTGTTGTTCTTCAACAATAATTTGTTCAATTAAGTCTTGTTCAGTTTTTTCAAACCGAAGAATAAAACGAGTTTTTACTGTATCATAAAAATCTAATTTTTCTTTTATTCGTCCCATAGCAAGAAGAAGTCTTTCTTCAGGTGTGATTTCTTCTTCTTCAGGAAACATTTCGAAAGTAATTGAATCCCTTCCTTTTTGTATTTCGTAAACATTTTTATACTCTTTTTCCTGTAGTTCTTTTTTCTTCAATCTTTTTTCTAATTTATTCCATAAAATTTCTATTGCTCTTTCTTCTTTTCGCTTTTTTCTTTCCTCGTTATATACTTTCCCAAATGCTTTCCATCTTGTCATCGATAATTTTTCTACTAGTTTATAATATTTCATTAACAAACGAGATGATTTACAAAGTAAAGGATCTTCAAATTCTTGAAAAGTTTCTCCTCGAGAGAGTGTTAATTGTATTTTTTTTTCCAATGCTTCTTTCTTTGTACTTCCCGCGCGTTCCTGGATCCACATTTTTCTTTTTTTAGGCCAAAGTAGAGTTTTTTCTTTTATCAGTTGGTATACACGTTGGAGAACGAATTTGATCATAGTTGGTTGAAAAGTTAAAGCCCAATCATAGACTCGAATTGGCTTAACTGTATATCTTTTTTGGTCTTCTTCTCTCGCTAGAGTTTCGGCTTTATTTATTCTATTTACTCTATTCCTAAATTCTTTCCATAAAACATTTTTTCTATTTTTCAAATTATTTGTCCATATTTTATCATTATGAGAATAAGTTTTTTTAAAATCTTCTAAATTTTTAGCTAAGATAAATTTCGTTGGTAATAATGTAAAACAAAGCTTTTCTTTACCGTCACTATAGCAGTGACCAAAAAAGTATTGGGATACTCGGTCTTTTAGAAAAGGTAAGAAACTCACGCCAGGTTTTATGTATGTATTTCGTATCCATCTCTGATAATTAAAAAATAAAACAGGCCACTCCAAAGGCCATAATTTTTTCCATTTTGAAAAAGTATTTTTTTGGACTAAACTATCTTCTTTCTTTTTTTCTAAAGATGTACCTTTTTCAAGGTCCCATACTAAACTTTGATCTGTTTGTTCGTTATCATTTTTTACCCAAGAGAAATTTGTTCGCCACGGATAGATAGAGCATGGTATTCGTACTGATCCTAGGAAACAATAGATATAACAAAAAAAAATTAGACCACAAAATCTTTTTATTTGATAGTTTGTATATGTACTTTTGTTCAAACGGATAAATAGCAATTTTATAAAATGAAGCAAAAGTAAATTACTCCCAACATAGCCACAAAAAACACAAAGAACAAAAACAAAATTAGAACTATATCTAAAAAGAAAAACATTAATAAGTCTTGTTAATGTCGAATTGCCAAAAATAACAGGGTTAAGCAATTGAATAAGACATCCATCTATAAAAAAAGTACAGTTTTTTTGCAATGAGCAAAAAACAGTTTGTATTTCCCGTTTTTTTGTATAAAAAAAAAAACGGGAAACTAAGTAAGGCAAAACTACTAAAGATATTAAATGAGGTTTTATTAATGTTTGGTAAAATGGAGCATAATAGATAGATAGATATATTAAAAATTGTCCTGCAAAAGATCCACTAACAAAGACTTTGCCTTCTGGGATTCCGATAAAAAGAAAAGTTCTTAAAGAGAATAAAAAGTTTGGACCAAGAGATAAAGTTGATAAAAATCCGTACAATAGTCCAATCGTCACGTTTTTTGGAACAGCCAT